ACGTAAAATATTGTAATATTACAATAAAGGAAAGGGTAAGGTTGGGGCGTGGGGGTGTCGTGGATAAGGTAAAAAAAAAAAAAATGGTACGTGTAATAATGTAAATAAGGGCAAAAAAATACGATTAAGTATGGTGACAGCGATGTCAGGGGGAGGTGAAATGTGTGTTGCGGCGATTCACAGAAGGAAATTTTTAAATCGATATACGATTGAAATGATGTGAAAAATGGAAAAGTGGTGGAAATTAACTCGGGGGTTTCCTGTTTTCGGGGGTTTTCAGGAGTGTTAGATATCTCAGGAGTTAAGGGGGAAAGGGGGTTTTACCGAAAAACCGGGAGAAAAATTCGTTAAGAAAAGAGGGGGAAATTTTATCATTATGCACATGATAACCCGATATGCAATTCTTAATGGAATGTCATTCTATCATCGAATTATGATATACTCAACTCAAGGTATAGAACACCCCTAACTATGAAGGCCCTGCGGGCATTGCTGCGGGTGAGGAGTGGCGACAGCAGAAAAAAAAGAAAACTGACCCCCTAGAAAACAAGTCTATGCCATAATGCGTGTGAGGAAATGTAAGGCCACCATTTAATCAGAGGCCCTCGTTGAATGCCGATAACAAGGGGAATAGGATCCCCGTATGGACCTGAAATAGGAACCAGAGGCCAGTAATAGTTCACTAGGTACTACCCCCACAATTATTGCCCCTGACCCTTCATTAAACGAATGCACTAAACTGTTGATGACCAGATACTTATCTTGTGCGACTACGGCTCAAATTTACATGCGTGATCTGCAAAACGTAATTATTTTTTAAAAAGTGAGCAAATCGGTTGTGTAGGGTCTATGACGAATACTCCACTCCGAGTGTGTGAGAAGTGCCTATTAACAGTTGGGGCTGAGCTTATATACATGGACTTCCTTCATAACTTGGTTAAAATCAACATAAATTGATCATGCAGTTATGAGATAAATGCATAGTATTTAGATTAAAATAGAAGTGTGTACTATATACATATATGCCTAAAAAGGGGCATAGCCCCTAAATAGTTCTATAATTGTGCCACGGAGAATAGTTTAGTTTAGAATCCTAGCTTTGGGGGTTAGGGGTAGGAGTTAGAATCTCTTTTCTTCGAGCAGAAGGGAGGATTTTAACCTCCGGCGTACGGCTTACAAGGCCGGTGCTCTGGCGCTGAGCTACTAATGCAAGATCATCCAAGAACCTTGTTTTCTATTCAACCTGCGAGGGGGAAGAAGATTAGGAATAGGGAGAAGTAAAGGAGAGAGGCTACCTGGCCAATGATGATGAAGGGTTGTTCTGCCGGCATTCCTCCGATTCATGTAAGGATTGCAACGTTTGCGATAAGTGTTCAGAATAGGAATTGGGAGGCAGGGCGAAATGTAAGTGCTCGTTGTTTTGAGGTGTGTAAAAAGGGCACTACTATGAGAACGAGGATAGAAGCTAGGAGGGCTAGGACTCCGCCTAGTTTATTAGGGATGGAGCGAAGAATAGCATATGCGAATAAGAAGTATCACTCAGGTTTAATGTGGGGCGGGGTTACTATGGGGTTGGCGGGGGTGAAGTTGTCTGGGTCTCCTAAGAGGTTGGGGGAGAATAGAGCAAGGATGGCCAGGGCCATTAATAGGACTGCAAAGCCTAGAAGGTCTTTGTAGGAGAAGTAGGGGTGGAATGAGATTTTATCTGCGTTTGAGTTAAGGCCGATGGGGTTGGTAGAGCCTGTTTCGTGTAGAAAAAGGAGGTGGAGGATTGTTATTGCTGCAATGATAAAGGGGAAGAGGAAGTGGAAGGCAAAGAATCGAGTGAGGGTGGCGTTGTCTACGGAGAAGCCGCCTCAAATCCATTCTACAAGTATAGTTCCTACATAGGGGACGGCGGAGAGGAGGTTGGTAATGACGGTGGCACCTCAAAATGATATTTGTCCTCATGGGAGGACGTATCCTACGAAGGCGGTTATTATCACAAGGAGGAGAAGGACGACTCCAATATTTCATGTTTCTTTGTAGAGGTAAGAGCCGTAGTACAGGCCTCGGCCAATGTGGAGGTAAATGCAAATGAAAAAGAAAGATGCACCGTTTGCGTGGAGGTTTCGGATAAGTCATCCGAAGTTAACGTCTCGGCAGATATGGGCCACGGAGGCAAAGGCGGACCCTACATCAGGGGTGTAGTGTATTGCAAGGAATAGTCCTGTAAGGATCTGAGAGATGAGGCAGAGACCAAGTAATGAACCAAAGTTTCATATGACGGAGATATTGGAGGGGGTGGGGAGGTCAACTAGTGCATCGTTAGCAATTTTTAGTAGTGGGTGGGTTTTTCGGAGGCTTGCCATTAAGGTTCTTGTAGTTGAGTAACAACGGTGGTTTTTCAAGCCATTAGTCCTGGTTAGAGTCCTGGCAGGAATTATGACTTATATGATGTGTCTGTTATTATTTGGGCTGGTATTAGGGCTAGTAGCGGTTGCTTCTAACCCCTCCCCCTACTTCGCCGCCCTGGGCTTAGTTGTTGTGGCAGGTATGGGGTGCGGGGTTTTGGTAGGACATGGGGGATCTTTTTTATCGCTAGTTTTATTTTTAATTTATTTAGGGGGAATGCTGGTAGTGTTTGCTTATTCAGCAGCTTTGGCTGCTGAGCCGTACCCGGAGAGCTGGGGGAGTCCGGCTGTTATGCTGTATATGGTGGTTTATGGAGTAGGGGTTTTATCTGTTTGTGGGCTTTTTTGAGGGGGCTGGTATGAAGCTTCTTGGGCTTCTGCGGACGGGGTGGGGGAGTTTTTTGTTTTTCGGGGGGATATGGGGGGTGTAGCATTAATATATTCGCTGGGTGGAGGGATATTAGTAGTAAGTGCCTGGGTGTTGCTCTTAACTTTATTTGTGGTGTTGGAATTAACACGGGGTATGGGCCGGGGGACGGTTCGAGCAGTTTAGTAGATGGTTAGTAGGACGGTTAAGGTGAGGGTAAGAAGAAAGAGTGTTAGGTAGGTTTTGATTAGGCCTTGTTGAGTATTACTTGTTGTGGTAATTAGTGGTATATTAGAGGAGACTAGGGTTTTAGGGCCAATTTTTTCTAATCAGGCTTGGTCAACTGTTTGGTTGGCAACGGTTTGGCCTAGAACAAGGTTAAGTTTAGGGGTGAGGCGATGAATAATAGGAGGGAAGAAACCTAATATATTGGAGAAGTGGTGGGGTATGAGTTTAGGGGTGGGTTTAAATTGTTTATTAGTCAGGGATGCTAATTCTAAGGCAAGAATCAGGCCTAGAATTGAGACGATTAGGGCTGCTAGTTTTAGCAGGGGAGGTATGGACATAATTGGTGTTTTTAAGGGGGCAATATTAGAGGTGATTAGAAGGCCGGCGACAATGCTGCCTCAGGCTAGTCGTTTGATAGGGTTTATCACTGTGGGGTTGTTTTCGTTAATAGGGGAGAGGGCATTGAATCGGGGGTGGCCCATAGATACAAAGAATACAACCCGGAGGCTGTAAATAGCTGTGAATGAGGTGGCAAGGAGAGTTAGTGTGAGGGCTCAGGCGTTAAGGTGTGATGTGTTTAGTGCTTCAATAATGGCATCTTTTGAGAAGAAGCCTGCTAGGAAGGGGGTCCCAGTGAGGGCGAGGCTCCCGATAGTAAGGCAGGAGGAGGTAAATGGGGCGAGGTGGTGTATGCCGCCTATTTTACGGATATCTTGTTCATCATTGAGGCTGTGAATGATAGAGCCAGAGCATAAAAAGAGTATAGCTTTAAAGAAAGCGTGGGTACAAATGTGGAGGAAGGCTAATTGGGGTTGGTTTAAGCCAATTGTGACTATTATGAGTCCTAATTGGCTGGAAGTGGAGAATGCAACAATTTTTTTAATGTCATTTTGAGTGAGGGCGCAGGTAGCGGTGAAGAGTGTTGTTAGGGCGCCTAGGCAGAGGCAGAGGGATAGGGCTGTTTGGTTGTTTTCTATAAGAGGGCTTAGTCGAATTAGAAGGAAAATTCCTGCGACAACCATGGTGCTAGAGTGTAGTAGGGCAGACACCGGGGTAGGCCCCTCTATAGCAGAGGGTAGTCAGGGGTGAAGACCAAATTGGGCTGATTTGCCAGTAGCGGCAAGAATTAGCCCTAGGAGGGGGAGGGTTATGTCAAAGTTTTTAGCAGTAACGAATATTTGTTGTATTTCTCAGGAATTTAGGTTGGTTGCTATTCACGCTATTGCGAGGATTAGCCCGATATCTCCGACTCGGTTGTAGACAACAGCTTGGAGGGCGGCTGTGTTGGCGTCTGCTCGGGCGTATCATCAGCCGATAAGGAGGAAAGATATAATCCCCACACCTTCTCAGCCAATAAAAAGTTGGAATATATTATTAGCTGTGACCAAAATGATTATAGCAATGAGGAAGGTTAAGAGGTATTTAAAGAATCGATTTATTTGAGGGTCGGCATGTATATATCATGACGCGAACTCAAGAATTGACCATGTCACGTAAAGTGCGATGGGGGTGAAGATAATTGAGTAGAAGTCAAATTTTAGGCTAATGTTAATGTCAAAAGTATGAGTGTTTGTTCAGGCTCAGCTGGTGATGATTGTTTCTGCCCCCTCGTTTATAAATAAGCATAGGGGTAGTAGGCTAGTTAAGAATGCCAATTTTACTGCGGTTTTTACTTGTGTCAGAGCCCAATCGGGGGTTCGGGGGTTGGGGGAGAAGGTTGTGAGGATGGGGGATACTAGTAGAAAAAAGATAATTACTAGGCTTGTTGTTATTATTAAGGAGGTGGGGTGCATAGCTGCTACTTGGATTTGCACCAAGAGTTTCTGGTTCCTAAGACCAGTGGATGAGCTATTATCCTATAGGAGCGCTCGAGTGAGCCTCGGGGTTCAACCGAGGTTACGAAGATTAGCAGTCTTCGGTGCTAGCGAGCCTCTCTCGGTAAATGAGGGGATTCTAACCCCTGTTTTTAGAGCCACAGTCTAATGTTTTATGTTAAACTACATCTACAGGTGGTTCAACCTCAAATTAGTTCGGGCTTAGTAATAAGGAGGGCTAAGGGAATAAGGTGGAGGGCCATGAGGAGGTGTTCTCGTGAGTGTGAGGGGTCAAGGGCAATAATATGTGTGGGAAGGGGGCCTCGTTGTGTTATTAAGAACATATAGAGGGAATAGCTGGCAGTGATTAAGGTTCCAGCTCCGGTAAGTACAAGAGTTCAAGGAGATCAACTAAACAAGGAAGTAATAATTATTAGTTCTCCTATAAGGTTAGGAAGGGGAGGTAGTGCGAGGTTAGCCAGGCTAGCAATGAATCATCATGCAGTTATTAGGGGGAGGACTATTTGTAGGCCGCGTGCAAGGACTATTGTTCGGCTATGGGTTCGTTCGTAGTTAGTGTTTGCCAGGCAAAATAGGGCTGAGGAGGTTAGTCCGTGGGCGATTATAAGGATTAGGGCTCCTGTGAAACCTCAGGGGGTTTGGATTAAAATACCCCCTGCGACTAATCCTATGTGGCTGACTGATGAGTAGGCAATTAGGGATTTGAGGTCCGTTTGTCGGAGGCAGATTGAACTTGTTATGATTACGCCTCAAAGGGCGAAGATGATAAAGGGGTAGCTGAGTTCTTTAGTAAGTGGCTCTAGTATGACTATCATTCGCATTATGCCGTATCCCCCTAGTTTTAGGAGTACGGCTGCAAGAATTATTGAACCTGCGATAGGGGCTTCTACGTGTGCCTTGGGAAGTCAAAGGTGGACTCCGTAGAGGGGTATCTTTACTAGGAATGCTAGTAAGCAGCCGGCCCATCAAAGTTTATCCCCGAAGGATTCCAGGGGGAAGGGGGTGGAGTATTGAAGGGTCAGGAGGGAAAGAGTTCCGGTGCTGTTCTGAAGTAGAAGGAGGGCGACGAGAAGGGGGAGGGACCCTGCTAGGGTGTAGAATAAAAAGTAGGTACCTGCGTTAAGACGTTCTGTTTGGTTACCTCAGCGAGTGATAATAATTAGTGTTGGAATTAGGGTGGCTTCAAATATAATGTAAAATATAATGATCTCAGTTGCACTGAAGGCTAGGATTAAGAAGATTTGTAGGGATGTTAAAAGGGTGATGTACGTTCGTTGGCGTCCAAGGGGTTCGAGGGCTGTGTGGTTTTGGCTAGCTAAGATTATTAGGGGGAGAAGTCAACAGGTGAGGACCAGGAGCGGAGTTGATAAGGGGTCTGTGGCCAGGTAGGGGCTAAGGGAGGTTCAGCCTGTTTCTGTTAAGTTGTCTAGTCAGGTAAGGCTAATAAGTGCAATGACGAGGCTGTGGGCGAGGGTTATGGGTCAAAGTCATTTTGGAGGGGCCAGTCAAGTTGTTGGGACGAGCATAAGTGTTGGGATAAGAATTTTTAGCATTGTAGGAGGTTAAGACCTTGCAGACGATCGCTACCGTGGGTTCGTGAAGTGGCGACTAGGAGAGCAAGGCCAGCACTAGCTTCGCAGGCTGAGAAGGCTAATAGAAGTATGGGGGAGGCTGAGAAGTTAGTTGAATCTAGTTGAAGGGTTCAAATTGAGAGGGCAATAAAGAGAGAAAGCATTATGGCTTCTAGACACAAGAGGGCAGATAGAAGGTGTGTTCGGTGAAGTGCTAGGCCTGCGAGCCCTAACATAAAGGTTGAGGAGAAAGCAAAGTGGGCGGGGGTCATTAGGTAGTCATGGACTTTAACCACGGGCTTTTGAGCCGAAATCAAATGTTTTTCTTAAACTAACTAGCTATTCAGCTCATTCAAGACCTCCTTGGAGTCACTCGTAGATCAGTCCGAGTGTTAATAGGATTAGGACTGAGGAGGCTCAAAGGAAGGTAGTTAGAGGGGAGGGGAGCTGGTCTCCTCAGGGGAGTGGTAGGAGGAGGGCGATTTCAAGGTCAAATAAAAGGAAAAGAATAGCAACGAGGAAAAATCGAAGGGAGAATGGCAGGCGTGCTGAGCCTAGGGGGTCAAACCCACATTCGTAAGGGGAAAGCTTTTCGTGGTCAGGGGTCATTTGGGGGAGTCAAAAAGATACGGTGGCTAGGACAGTAGAGAGTGTGGCGGCGATTAAAATGATTGTTGTAATGAGGCTCATTATCTTTCCTTGGATTTTAACCAAGACCGGGTGATTGGAAGTCACTTATACTGGGGTTGATACTAGAAAGATTAAGATCCTCATCAATAGATGGAGACGTACAGGAATAGTCATACGACGTCTACAAAGTGTCAGTATCAGGCAGCTGCTTCGAATCCAAAGTGGTGGTCGGATGTAAAGTGGTAGCGGATTTGTCGGAGAAGGCAGACAGCTAGGAAGGTGGAGCCAATGATAACATGGAGGCCATGGAAGCCGGTGGCTACAAAGAATGTTGAACCATAGACACCGTCTGCAATTGTAAAAGGGGCTTCATAGTATTCTATGGCTTGGAGGAAAGTAAAGTAGAAACCTAGAAGGATTGTTAGGGTTAGGGATTGGATTGCCTGTTTTCGGGCACCTTCTATAATGCTGTGGTGTGCTCAGGTGACTGTGACACCGGAGGCGAGGAGGACTGCTGTGTTAAGGAGGGGGACTTCAAAGGGGTCTAAGGTGATTAGGCCTGCGGGGGGTCAGCAGCCTCCAAGTTCCGGGGTGGGAGCGAGGCTAGCGTGGTAAAAGGCTCAGAAAAATCCTAGGAAGAAGAAGACTTCAGAGGTAATAAATAAAATTATTCCGTATCGTAGGCCTTTTTGGACAGGAGGTGTGTGGTGCCCTTGGAAGGTACCTTCTCGGATGATGTCTCGTCATCATTGGAATATTGTAAGGAGGAGAAGAATTAGTCCGATGTTTATTAATGTTATGGAATTAAAGTGGAATCAGATGGCGAGGCCGGATGTTATAAGGAGGGCAGCGGTTGCTCCTGTTAGGGGCCAGGGGCTTGGGTCAACTATGTGGTATGCGTGTGCTTGGTGGGCCATTAGACGTTTTCTTGTAGGTAAAGGCTTAAGAGTAGGACAAATACGTAAGCTTGGATTATTGCTACGGCGATTTCTAGGAGTGTGAGGAGGAAAAGTAGAGTTGCTGTTAGAATTGCAACAGTAGGTATTAGTGGCAGCAGTACAGTTGCAGCTGTTGCGATTAGTTGAATTAAGAGGTGACCGGCGGTAAGATTAGCTGTTAGTCGTACACCAAGGGCCAGAGGACGAATAAATAGGCTGATTGTTTCGATAATAATTAGGACAGGGATAAGGAGGGTAGGGGTTCCTTCTGGGAGGAGGTGCCCTAGTGCTTCGGTTGGTTGGTTACGTATTCCAATGATGACGGTTGCTAATCAAAGGGGAAAAGCTAGGCCCATGTTGAGGGACAGTTGGGTGGTGGGGGTAAAAGTGTAAGGTAGAAGGCCTAGTATGTTAAGGGAGATTAGGAATAGTATCAGGGAGGTTAGTAAGACTGCTCACTTGTGTCCAGGCAGATTTACTGGTAGGAAGAGTTCGTGGGCGAATCGTCCAATAAACCAGTTTTGGAGGGTGAGTAAGCGGTTGTTAAGTCATCGGGTAGTGGGGGTGGGGAAGAGAAGTCAGGGTAGTGTTAGGGCAAGGGCAATAAGGGGGATGCCTAGGTATACGGGGCTCATAAATTGGTCGAAGAAGCTTAGTATCATGGTCAGTTTCAGGGTTCCCCTTTAGGTTTTTCTGTGCTTTGGGGGGAGGGCTCATTGGGAAAAGTATGGGCTATAACTTTTGGGGGGAGAATAGTTAGGAAAATTAATCATGAGAAGACAAGGATAGCGAGTCAAGGTGAGGGGTTGAGCTGGGGCATGTCGCTAGGGGTGGTTGGGGGCCACCAATCTTTAGCTTAAAAGGCTAATGCTACTCCCGGTTTAGCTTCTTAGCGAGGCGTCTTCAAGTATTAATGAGGATCAGTTTTCAAAGTGTTCTAGGGGTACGGCTTCAACTACGATAGGTATAAAACTGTGGTTGGCCCCACAAATTTCGGAGCATTGACCATAGAATACACCAGGGCGGGATGCGATAAAAGCTGTTTGGTTAAGTCGACCAGGGACTGCGTCTATTTTGACGCCAAGGGAGGGGACTGCCCAGGAGTGAAGGACGTCTTCTGCAGAAATAAGGATTCGAATGGGAGATTCAACGGGGATTACTATTCGGTGGTCTGCTTCAAGTAGTCGAAATTGGCCAGGGGTAAGGTCTTGTGTTGGGATTATGTAGGAGTCAAAACCAAGGTCTTCATAGTCAGTGTATTCATAGCTTCAATATCATTGATGTCCGACAGCTTTAATTGTTAGGTGGGGGTCATTGATTTCGTCTATAAGGTAAAGGATGCGGAGGGAGGGGAGGGCAATTAGGATGAGAATGACGGCGGGGAGAATAGTTCAAATAATTTCAATTTCTTGGGAGTCGAGGATGTACTTGTTTGTAAGTTTAGTTGAGACTATGGCTACAATAATATAAAGTACTAGTGTGCTGATAAGAAAGACGATTATTAGGGCGTGGTCGTGAAAGTGTAGAAGTTCTTCTATTACAGGTGAAGCTGCATCTTGGAATCCTAGTTGTGAGGGATGTGCCATTATTTAAGATACGCGGGGGTTTAACCCACAATTTTGTCTTGACAAGGCAGTGTAATAACTAGTTTTACTAGTATCTTATGAAGAAAGTGACAGAGCGGTTGATGTGGTTGGCTTGAAACCAGCATATGGGGGTTCGACTCCTCCCTTTCTCGTTAGTCTGTTTGGACTAGGACAAAGGCGGGTTCCTCAAATGTGTGATAAGGGGGAGGGCAGCCGTGTAGTCATTCTACGTTAGTTGTGGTTATATCTACTGATAGAACTTCACGTTTGGCAGCAAATGCTTCTCAGATGATAAATAGAAATATAATTACTGCGACAAGGGAAATTAGGGACCCGATAGAGGAGACTGTATTTCATAGGGTATAGGCGTCGGGGTAGTCTGAGTACCGTCGGGGCATTCCGGCTAATCCTAAGAAGTGTTGTGGGAAGAATGTTAAGTTCACACCAATAAATATGACCCCGAAATGTACTTTAGTTCAGGTGCTATGGAGGGTGTAACCTGAGAATAGGGGGAATCAGTGTACAAAGGCGGCAACGATGGCGAATACGGCTCCTATAGAGAGGACATAGTGGAAGTGGGCTACTACGTAATATGTGTCGTGAAGAACGATATCTAGGGATGAGTTGGCTAAAACAATCCCTGTAAGACCTCCGACTGTAAAAAGGAAGATGAAGCCGATGGCTCATAGAAGGGGTGTGTCCCATTTAATGGTCCCTCCGTGCAGTGTTGCAAGTCAGCTAAAAACTTTTACACCTGTTGGGATTGCGATAATTATTGTTGCGGATGTAAAGTAAGCTCGCGTATCTACGTCTATCCCCACTGTAAATATGTGGTGTGCTCAAACAATAAACCCTAGTAATCCGATGGCTATTATGGCTCACACCATTCCTATATACCCGAAGGGTTCTTTTTTACCAGAGTAGTAGGCCACAATGTGGGAGATTATTCCGAAACCGGGGAGAATAAGAATGTAGACCTCTGGATGGCCGAAGAATCAGAATAGGTGCTGGTAAAGGATAGGGTCCCCTCCACCTGCGGGGTCAAAGAAGGTTGTGTTTAAGTTTCGGTCTGTAAGTAGTATTGTGATGCCAGCGGCTAGTACGGGAAGGGATAGCAGAAGGAGGACGGCGGTGATTAGGACAGATCACACAAATAGTGGTGTTTGGTACTGAGAAATGGCGGTGGGTTTTATGTTGATAATTGTTGTGATAAAGTTAATGGCCCCTAGAATTGAGGAGACCCCTGCTAGGTGAAGAGAGAAGATGGTTAGGTCCACAGATGCTCCGGCGTGGGCCAGATTGCCGGCTAGGGGAGGGTAAACTGTTCATCCAGTTCCGGCCCCTGCTTCAACTCCTGAAGAGGCAAGAAGTAAGAGGAAGGAGGGGGGCAGTAGTCAGAAGCTTATGTTGTTCATTCGAGGGAATGCCATGTCAGGGGCTCCAATCATCAAGGGGATGAGTCAGTTTCCGAAGCCTCCAATCATGATTGGTATTACTATAAAGAAGATTATTACGAAAGCGTGTGCTGTAACGATAACATTATAGATTTGGTCATCCCCAAGGAGGGCGCCAGGTTGGCTTAGTTCAGCACGGATGAGTAGGCTTAGGGCTGTGCCTACTATTCCAGCTCATGCACCAAATACTAGATAGAGGGTGCCGATGTCTTTATGGTTGGTTGAGAAAAATCAGCGGGTGATTGCCACAGGTAGGATGGCTGAGTAAGCGGTGGATTGTAGTCCCATATACAGAGGTGTGAGCCCTCTTCTTACCAAGCCCCGAGGTGTTTGTCACGTAAGATTGCAAATCTTTAGGAGTCGCCTAATTGTCGGCCGGGGCTTGCCTCGCCTTTTTTATAAAAGGAAGGCGAGGCAAGTAGGCGGATGCTCGCTGGTTTGGGCGCTTAGCTGTTAACTAAGAATTCGTAGGATCGAGGCCTGCCTGTCTAGGAAGGCTTTAGCTTAATTAAAGTGTCTGCTTTGCATGCAGAAGATGTGGGGTAGTGTCCTGCAAGTCTTATCAGGGGCTGGGGGATTTTCACCCTCGCTTAGGGCTTTGAAGGCCTTTGGACTGTTGTTATCCTAAGTCCCTTAGAGGGTAAGGATTGCTGTGAGGGCGGGGGTTAGGGGGAGGAGGGAGATGGTAGCTACAAGGGATGTGGTTAGGGGGAGGGTAGGTTGGAGTGAGGGGAGGCGCCAGGAGGTGGTGCCAGGGAGGTTGTTAGGGGACATGGTTAAGGTTATTGCGTAGGATAGTCGTAGGTAGAAGTATAGGCTAAGGAGGGCAGTAATGGCAGCTAGGGTGGCAATAGGGGCAAGGTCTTGTTTGGACAGTTCTTGTAGAATGAGTCATTTGGGCATGAAGCCTGTGAGGGGTGGGAGGCCGCCTAGAGACAGGAGGACTAGGGGTGTTAAGGCTGTGAGTGCGGGGGCTTTTGTTCAAGAAGTGGCAAGTGTATTAATGTTTGTTGCTTTATTAAGTTTGAATACGAGGAAAGTTGAGAAGGTTATGACGAGGTATATAAATAGGGTTAGTAGTGTGAGTGAGGGTGAGAATTGTAGGACGAGAATTATTCATCCGAGGTGGGCGATTGAGGAGTAAGCTAGGATTTTTCGTAATTGGGTTTGGTTAAGTCCCCCTCAGCCGCCAACTAGGGTGGAGGCTAAGCCTAGTAGGAGCAGGATAGGGGAGTTGGAGGGGTGGATTTGAAGGAGGAGGGCAAAGGGGGCGAGTTTTTGTCAGGTGGAAAGGATGAGGCCGGTGGTTAGGTCTAATCCTTGCAGGACTTCGGGTAGTCAGGCGTGGAGGGGGGCGAGGCCAACTTTTAGTGCGAGAGCTAGAGTGATGAGGGTAGTAGGGAGGGGATGAGCTATTTGTTGAATGTCTCATTGTCCGGTAAGTCAGGCGTTGGTGGTGCTAGCAAATAGTAGTATGGCTGCTGCCGTAGCTTGAGTGAGAAAGTATTTTGTGGTTGCCTCTACTGCTCGAGGGTGGTGGTTTTGAGTTATTAGGGGGATAATGGCGAGGGTATTTATTTCAAGGCCTATTCATGCTAGGAGTCAGTGGGAGCTAGCGAATGTGATTGTGGTTCCGAGGCCTAGGCCAAATAGGAGGGTGGCTAAAATGTAGGGGCTCATTAGTAAAAGAAGGATTTCAACCAACATGTTTGGGGTATGGGCCCAAAAGCTTAATTAGCTGATTTTACTAGGAAGTGGTGTAGAGGAAGCACAAAGAGTTTTGATCTCTTAGGTAGGGTTCGAGCCCCTTCTTTCTAAGGAGTCGGGGGGACTTTAACCCCCATGGTTCACTCTATCAAAGTGGCCCTTGGGTTTCAGGCACGAATCCTGTATTATAGTTGAGGGGGCAGGCCTATAAATGCGGTGGGGAGAGCAAGGTGTCAAATTACGAGGGCTAATGTTAGGGGGAGGAAGTTTTTTCAAATAAGGTGTATAAGCTGGTCGTATCGGAACCGGGGGTAAGAGGCCCGAACCCATAGGAAGAGTATTGAAAGGAAGGCTGCTTTGATTATTAGGTTGGTAGCTGTAAGTTCTGGAAATGTGGGGATGTGGGAGGCTCCAAGAAATAGTGTGGCTGATAGTGTGTTCATGAGGAGGATATTTGCGTATTCTGCTAGGAAGAACAGGGCAAATGGGCCCCCTGCGTATTCAACATTAAAGCCTGAGACTAGTTCGGACTCTCCCTCAGTAAGGTCAAAAGGGGCACGGTTAGTTTCCGCAAGGGTTGAAATGTACCACATTGCAGCGAGGGGTCAGGCGGGAATGGCTAGTCAGATGGCCTCTTGGGCAGTGTTAAAGGTTTGAAGGGTAAAACCACCTGTAAAGATAATAGTGTTTAAAAGAATTAGGCCTAGGCTAACTTCGTAGGAGATGGTCTGGGCTACGGCTCGTAGGGCTCCGATGAGGGCGTATTTTGAATTTGAAGCTCAGCCTGAGCCAAGGATCGAGTATACGGCGAGGCTTGAGAGGGCTAAGATAAATAGGATCCCCAGGTTTAGGTCGATTACGGGGTAGGGGAGGGGTATAGGGGCTCAGAGCGTAAGGGCGAGGGTTAGTGCAAGTATAGGTGCCAGGAGGAATAGTACGGGGGAGGAAGTTGCAGGTCGAATGGGTTCTTTAATAAAGAGCTTTACTCCGTCTGCGATTGGTTGGAGAAGGCCATAGGGTCCAACAATGTTTGGTCCTTTACGAAGTTGTATGTATCCTAGGACTTTTCGTTCGATTAGGGTAAGGAAGGCTACGGCGAGCAGGACGGGAACGATAAAAGCTAGGGGGTTAAGAATATGTGCTATAAGGGTAGAGATCATAGTTGGAGGGAGGATTTGAACCTCCATATAAAGGGTTTAGGCCTTTTGCAATATACCGGGCTCTGCCACTCCGACATGCCATTATCTTAGGCGTGAAGGGGGTATGCCCTTTTGCCTATTTTAGTTGTTTTCATTAGGAGGGGTGAGGCGTGTTTTGAACATGGGCCTCTTCTTTTCGGTCCTTTCGTACTAGAAAAAAACATATCATAGATAGAAACTGACCTGGATTACTCCGGTCTGAACTCAGATCACGTAGGACTTTAATCGTTGAACAAACGAACCCTTAATAGCGGTTGCACCATTAGGATGTCCTGATCCAACATCGAGGTCGTAAACCCTCTTGTCGATATGGGCTCTAGAAGAGGATTGCGCTGTTATCCCTAGGGTAACTCGGTCCGTTGATCGGCGTTGCCGGATCATATATGGTCAGAAGTTCTGTTAAGTTGAGTTGTGGCTCTTGGTTGTAGGAGGCAGTGCTCCCCTTCCACGTGGGGGTTTTTTATTTCCCCGTGGTCGCCCCAACCAAAGACATGGGAGTAGAGTTCATTTAGTTAGGCCCTTTGTTTAGGGGTGTTTAACATGATATACCCTGATGTCTAAAGCTCCATAGGGTCTTCTCGTCTTATGGGACTACCCCCGCTTCTGCACGGGGAGATCAATTTCATTGACTTGAAAAAGGAGACAGTTAAGCCCTCGTTATGCCGTTCATACAGGTCTTCATTTAAAAGACAAGTGATTGCGCTACCTTCGCACGGTTAAAATACCGCGGCCGTTAAACATATAGTCACAGGGCAGGCGGGACCTCTTATATTCTGTTTGCAAGAGGCGATGTTTTTGGTAAACAGGCGAGGCTTGGGTTAGTTTGCCGAGTTCCTTCTTTTTCTTTTAGTCTTTCCTTGGGGGCACACCGGCGTGGGGTTAACGGTAATTTGTTGGACGTTTTTCTAGTTCTTCACTTCTTGTCCAGTACCCTCTTTGTTTGGGGCCGATTAAGTTTCAGTGGGGGTTCGTTCTGATTTACACGTGTGCGAGGAGAGAGGCGAGCTCTCTTATTACTCATATTAGCATGGGCACTCTCATGTTTGCATGAGAAGGCCTGATAATGTTAGGGGGTTAGGAGTTGTTATCTGAATATGTGGACATAGATAATGCTTGAGCTTTAACGCTTTCTACTTAGATGGCTGCTTTTAGGCCCACGGGGGCATAATGTCCTTAGTGATTATGATCTTTACCCTCCTGGGAAAGTTGTGTCTTATATCAAAAGGGCTGTACCCCTTTTGACTAACTCTCTTGACTTCTTTAGGTATCGGTAGGGGTGAGACCGGGGTGAGGAGAGAAGTTTAGAGGCTGAACTCATATCCAATTCTCAGGCAACCAGCTATAACTAGGTTCGGTAGGTCTGTCACCTCTACTCAAAGCTCTTCCCACTCTTTTGCCACAGAGACGGGTTTGCCCTATAATAGGCTGTCTTGGAGTAGCTCACGTAGTTTCGGGGGCTCAAACTAAAGTGCTCTTTGCTTGGGTGGTGCTGGCTAAATCATGATGCAAAAGGTACGAGGGGGGATCTCTGCTTTTTTAGGCTTATACTGGGTTATTTCATTTCTCTTTCAGCGTTCCCTTGCGGTACTTTTTCTATTGCTCCGATATTCCTTTTCTGTCTCCCATACTAAGGGGGAAAAATGATTTGTTTAAATGGCAGGGTGTGTATTAGGGGTTATTTATAGGGAAGTTTTGTTTTAGTTAGAGTGGGCTAGCTGGTTGGCGTCAGGGCAATCCGATTTGCACGGATACTTTTTCAGTGTAAGGGAAATGCTATTCTATTTAGCTATGCTCTGATTTTTCCAAGTGCACCTTCCGGTACACTTACCATGTTACGACTTGCCTCCCCTGTGGCGGCTGTAGTGTTTTAGTTATGTAAATCAGAATGCTTGGGGAGAGTGACGGGCGGTGTGTGCGCACTTCAGAGCCGATTTCAGTAGAACTCTCTATTTTCTACTTACTGCTAAATCCTCCTTCGGGTGTACGTTTTCAGTACATCGTTCGTATTCACTATGTTAATGAATGTAGCCCATTTCTTCCCCTCACATGCGCTACACCTCGACCTGACGTTCTAGGGGGTGCCAGTTTTGCTTACTATTAGACCCTCACAGGGTAAGCTGACGACGGCGGTATATAGGCGGGAGAAACAAGAGAGGGTGAGGTTGAACGGGGATTATCGGTTGTAGAACAGGCTCCTCTAGGGGGATCTAAAGTACCGCCAAGTCCTTTGGGTTTTAAGCTAGTGCTCGTAGTACCCGGGCGGATAGGGGTGTGTAATTCTATCAATGTTTACAGCTAGGCATAGTGGGGTATCTAATCCCAGTTTGTTTCGTAGCTTTCGTGGGGTCAGGGGGGTAAAGCCACTTTCGTGGTGGAGCTTCGTACCCTCGGATGCGTATAACTGCTCTGAGGGTATTCGGCTTTAGTTTTAGGGTATCTTAACCACGCTTTACGCCGATGTCTGTCAACTTGGGCCTCTCGTATAACCGCGGTGGCTGGCACGAGTTTTACCGGCCCTAGATTAGCTTTGACTAAGTCAAGTTTTCACTTATGGCTTAAGGTCTATCACTGCTGAGTTCCCTTGAGGGTGTGGCTAAACAAGGCGTCGTGGGCTTGAGATAAGGTGTGCCTGATACCTGCTCCTTGTTTTCAGTAGAGAACTAGAGGGCATTCTCACGGGATTGCGGATACTTGCATGTGTAAGTTTAGCTAAAGTTGATAGTAAAGTCAGGACCAAGCCTTTGTGTTTACGAGGCTTTCTAGGGCCTATCTTAACATCTTCAGTGTTATGCTTTGGATAAGCTACGTTAAC